TCCGTAGAAAGAGTATTCTTGCTTATTTCGATGATCCCCAATACAGAAGAAACAGTTCGGGAATTACGAAATATGGGACTAGAGAGACGCATTCCAGCCTCAAAAAAGAGGATTTGATTGAGTATCGAAGAGCCAAAGAATTTAGGCAAAAATACCAAAAGAAAGGAGTTTTCATTCCCGAGGAAGTACATATATTACCCGGATCCTCTTCCATAATGGTGCGGAACAATAGTATTGTTGGAGTAGATACACAAATTACTTTAAATATAAGAAGCCGGGTAGGCGGATTGGTCCGAGTAGAGAAAAAAAAAAAAAGGATTGAACTGAAAATCTTTTCTGGAGAGATCCATTTTCCTGGAGAGACAGATAAGATATCCTGCCATAGTGGCATCTTACTACTACCAGTCACGGGAAAAAAAAAGGCTAAGGAATCAAAAAAATGGAAAAATTGGATCTATGTCCAACGGATCACACCTCTCAAGAAAAAGTCTTTTGTTTTGGTTCGACCCGTAGTCAGGGATGAAATCGAAGACGAGATTCATTTAGCAACGCTTTTCCCCCACGATCTCTTGCAGGAAAGGGAGAGTTTACAACTTAGAATTGTTAAGTATATCCTTTATGGAAATGGCAAAACAGTTCGAGGAATTTCTCACACAAGTATTCAATCAGTTCGAACTTGTTTCGTCTTGAATTGGGACCAAGACAAAAAGGGTTCGTCTAGAGAGGAGGTTCATGCTTCCTTTGTTGAAGTAAGAGTCAATGATCTGAGTCGAGATTTCCTAAGAATGGACTTAGCGAAGTCCTCGTCTAACAGAAAAAGGAATGATCCGGCAGGGTCGGGATTGATCCCCGATAATGGATTAGCTTGCATGAATCTCAAACCTTTTTCTTCCAAGGGAAGGATTCAACAATCACTTACCCAACATCAAGGAACTAGTCGTACGTTGTTGAGTCGAAATCAGGAATGCCAGTCTTTGATCATTTTGTCATCATCTAATTGTTCTCGAATGGGTCCATTCAACGGTTTTAACTATAACAACAATGTGATAAAAGAATCAATTAAAAGGAAAGGGAATCTCCGAATTCCAATTAGGAATTCGTCGGGTCCTTTAGGGATTGTGCCTAAAATTGCGAATTTTTCTCCCTCTTACCACTTAATAACTCATAATCAGATCTTGGTAAAGAAATATTTGCTACTTGAGAATTTCAAACAGACTTTCCAAGTACTTAACTCTTATTTAATGGATGAAAGGGGGAGAATTTCGAATCCTAATCCATGTAGTAACCTGATTTTAAATCCATTCAATTTGAATTGGTATTCGCTCCATCCCGCCTATTGTGAAGAGACATCGACAATCATTAGCCTTGGACAGTTGATTTGTGAAAATGTATGTATATCCCAATATGGACCGCGCCTCAAATCTGGGCAGGTTCTAATTGTTCAGGTTGACTCTTTAGTAATAAGATCCGCTAAGCCCTATTTGGCTACTCCAGGAGCCACCCTTCATGGCCATTATGGGGCAATCCTTTACGAAGGAGATACATTAGTTACATTTATCTATGAAAAATCGAGATCTAGTGATATAACGCAAGGTCTTCCAAAAGTGGAACAAGTGTTAGAAGTGCGTTCGATTGATTCAATCTCAATGAACCTAGAAGAGAGGGTTGAAGATTGGAACGAATGTATAACAAGAATTCTTGGAATTCCTTGGGGATTCTTGATTGGCGCTGAGTTAACCATAGCACAAAGCCGTATCGCTTTGGTTAATAAGATTCAAAAGGTTTATAGATCCCAGGGGGTGCAAATCCATAATAGGCATATAGAAATTATTGTGCGTCAAATAACATCAAAAGTGTTGGTTTCAGAAGATGGAATGTCTAATGTTTTTTCACCTGGAGAACTCATAGGATTGTTGCGGGCGGAACGAACAGGGCGCGCTTTGGAAGAAGCGATCTGTTATCGAGTTGTCTTATTGGGAATAACGAGGGCGTCTCTGAATAATCAAAGTTTCATATCCGAAGCTAGTTTTCAAGAGACTGCTCGGGTTTTAGCAAAAGCCGCTCTACGAAATCGTATCGATTGGTTGAAAGGCCTGAAAGAGAACGTTGTTCTGGGGGGTATGATACCTGTTGGTACCGGATTCAAAGGATTAGTGTACCGTTCAAGGCAACGCAGCAACATTCCTTTGGAAATGAAAAAGAAGAATCTATTCGGGGGGGAAATAAGAGATATTTTCTTCCAACACAGAGAATTATTTGATTCTTGCATCCCAAAGAAATTCCATGATCCATCCTAATTTGCGGGATTTCATGATTTCTAAGAGCAAATTCATCCCTTTAACTTCACTTTCACTATCTAGTCCGGTTATTTGATTTGGTAATAAAGATAATAACGAATAGAAAGGAATTAATGGCTTGGCCCGTGTATCAACGGTCAATCTCCGGTAGAAGGTTCCGTCGGAACAATTATTTATTTAGGGTACCTCGTCTCTTAAAAAAAAAAAAAGAGGAAGTGTGGGGAAAAATGACAAGAAGATATTGGAACATCAATTTGGAAGAGATGATGGAAGCAGGAGTTCATTTTGGGCATAAGACTAAGAAATGGAATCCTAGCATGGCACCTTACATCTCTGCAAAGCGTAAAGGGATGCATATTACAAATCTTACTAGAACTGCTCGTTTTTTATCAGAAGCTTGTAATTTAGTTTTTGATGCAGCGAGTACGGGAAAACAATTCTTAATAGTTGGTACCAAAAAAATAGCAGTTGATTCAGTCGCATCGGCTGCAATAAGGGCTCGGTGTCATTATGTTAATAAAAAATGGCTCGGTGGTATGTCAACGAATTGGTCCACTACAGAACTGAGACTTCGTACGTTCAGGAATTTGAGAGCGGAACAAAAGACGGGAAGACTCAACCGTCTTCCGAAAAGAGATGCAGCAATGTTGAAGAGACAATTATATCACTTGCAACCATATCTGGGTGGGATCAAATATATGACGGGGTTGCCTGATATTGTAATCGTCGTTGATCAGCAAGAAGGATATAAGGCTCTTCGCGAATGTGTAACTTTAGGAATTCCAACGATTTGTTTAATCGATACAAATTGTGACCCGGATCTTGCAGATCTTCCGATTCCAAGTAATGATGACTCTATAGCTTCAATTCGATTCATTCTTAACAAATTAGTCTCGGCAATTTGTGAGGGCCGTTCTAGCTCTATAACAAATCGTTGATTAATAATAAGTCAATGACTTCGGGAATTTTATGGATTTATGGAATCGGTTACTATTCCTGAATCTAAAAAAAAAAAGAGAGAAAAATCACTGGGGATTTTGTTTGGGGGATTCCTTGGTATCCGAAATACACGATTCAAGTAGGCGCGTCGAGAAAGAGATAGTGGAATCAAAATAATTCCTTTTTTAGTTCTACTTCTATCCGAGGGCAATATGAATGTTCTACCATGTTCCATCAACACCCTAAAAGGGTTCTACGATATATCCGGTGTGGAAGTAGGCCAACATTTCTATTGGCAAATAGGCGGTTTCCAAGTCCATGCCCAAGTGCTTATTACTTCTTGGGTCGTAATTGCTATCTTATTAGGTTCAACCACTATAGCTGTTCGAAATCCACAAACCATTCCGACCGACGGTCAAAATTTCTTCGAATATGTCCTTGAATTCATTCGAGACTTGAGCAAAACTCAGATTGGAGAAGAATATGGTCCTTGGGTTCCTTTTATTGGAACTATGTTCCTATTTATTTTTGTTTCTAACTGGTCAGGGGCTCTTTTACCTCGGAAAATCATAGAGCTACCTCATGGGGAGTTAGCCGCACCCACGAATGATATAAATACTACTGTTGCTTTAGCTTTACCCACGTCTGTGGCCTATTTCTATGCGGGTCTTACCAAAAAAGGCTTGGGTTATTTCGGTAAATACATTCAACCAACTCCAATCCTCTTACCAATTAACATCCTAGAAGATTTCACAAAACCCCTATCACTTAGTTTTCGACTTTTCGGGAATATATTGGCTGATGAATTAGTAGTTGTTGTTCTTGTTTCTTTAGTACCTTCAGTGGTTCCTATACCTGTCATGTTCCTTGGATTATTTACAAGTGGTATTCAAGCTCTTATTTTTGCAACTTTAGCTGCGGCTTATATAGGCGAGTCCATGGAGGGTCATCATTGACTAGCTTTGAAAAGAGCTTTCGCCTTTCTTTCGCTTATCCCAACCCAATGTATGGGCGGCTCGAGATAAGCTATTTGGGGAACATACTATATAGAAATACGGTATATACTATCTAGAGTAGTAGCAAAAAAGATTCCGATATGCTTTGTAAAAAAAGGGAAACTAAAAGATCTTTTTCCTAGGGTTCCCGGCCCATTTATGCCATACCCCCAATGAATAGTCTATTTCTATTTGTTTGTTCAGTGAATTACGGCATTATGATTCCTAAAAAAAGGGGGGTTTAGGGTAGGTATATATATATATATAGGTAATGGCTAGAAGACAACTCTTGTGTATGTTCAAAGAAGGATTCTAGAATCCGGATGAATCTAAGATGTGAATAGTTGGTTTACGCTATGAAAGAAATGTATATGGTAGATATTGACTGATTTTCTATGAACCACCCCTCCATTTTATTTCCTATCCCACTGTGAATTTCAATGAGGATTCCAATAGAAGTCCTTCCGGTTCGTCTGTGACGAATGAATAAACAGAGGAAATCAAGCATATAGAAGAGAAAGGGCGCAGAATTGAAAGCATGGTTCGGAACAAAGAAACGGAAGAACAAGAGTCGGATGCATTGATATTGATAAAGACTCCACGGATAGGAACTAAAAACGAGATATCGAAGTAGTTCTGATGATTCAATCAGAGCATTACTTCAATACGAAGTTCTTAGTGACTTCAATCGTATAGATCTTAGTAATCGATCATAAGTCATAATTCATTGGTTGATTGTATCATTAACCATTTCTTGATTTTGGTGCGA